AAAATAGGTGAATACAACCAACTATCATTAAGAATTTCATCTTTGGACCAAAAACAAGCAAGGGGTGGAATACCAGAAAGAGAAAGTGTACCCAATAAAAAAGCAGTTTTTGTAATTGGTACATGTTTTCTTAAACCGCCCATAAGAACCATATTCTGACTTTTATCTGGAGAATATCCAACAATAGCTTCCATCGCATGAATAATTGATCCAGATCCTAAGAACAACAATGCCTTCGAATAAGCATGAGTAATCAAATGAAATAAAGCAGCTCGATAAGACCCCATACCTAGAGCTAACATCATATAACCCAATTGAGACATTGTAGAATAAGCTAAGCTTTTCTTAATATCTTTTTGAGCAAGAGCTAAAGTGGCTCCTAAAAATAATGTTATTATACCTATCAAAGCTATTAGATTTAGAATGTAAGGTATAACTATGAAAAGAGGAAGAAGCCGAGCTACAAGAAAAATTCCTGCGGCTACCATAGTAGCCGCATGTATAAGAGCCGAAATGGGGGTAGGCCCTTCCATGGCATCAGGTAACCATACATGAAGGGGAAATTGGGCGGATTTAGCAACAGCGCCGGCAAATAACAGGGAGGCGCATAAAGTAACAAATAAAAAATTAACTTCATTATTATAAACCAAGTTATTGAATATTTCAAACAAATCCCGAAATTCGAAACTACCTGTTATCCAATAAAAACCCAAAATTCCTAATAATAAACCAAAATCCCCGACACGATTAGTTACAAACGCTTTTTGACAAGCATTCGCGGCACTGGGTCGTGTGAACCAAAAACCTATTAATAGATAAGAACACACTCCAACTAATTCCCAAAAAATATAAATTTGTATCAAATTCGAACTAGTAACTAATCCCAACATTGAAGTATTGGAAAAACTCATATAAGCAAAAAATCTCAAATATCCCTGATCATGAGACATATAATTGTCACTATAAATAAGAACCATAATTCCAACAGTAGTGATTAATATCGACATAATAGAAGTAAGTGGATCAACCAAGCAGCCAAATTCTAAAGAAAAATCATTATTGATGGTCCAAGACCATACATATTGATAGACAGAATTATTATTTATTTGCTGAATAGAAAAAAGGGCTGAAAAAACCATAACTATACTTAATAATAAAACACTAGGAAAAGCCCACATACGGCGAAGATTTTTTGTTGCCGTTGGAAAAAGTAGAAGTCCTGTTCCAATTAAGATAGGAACTGGAAGTGGAATGAAAGGTATAATCCATGAATATTGATATGTATATTCCATAAAAAAAAAAAAAAAAAATTTATCTTAATTAATTGTTTCTGAGTCACCGGTTCTTATTTCTTTTCTTTTGAGAGGGGTCGGTTAATAAAAAAAAATTAAGATATATAAAAAAAAAACTTAAATAGAATTTTCTAGCCTTAATTATTCTGAATCTTTCCAAACTACTTCAAATATTTAAAATCAAGAAGTTGCAATTGGTCAAATGATATAAATAAGTCACTAGTGAAAAAAAAATACGTATTTAATTTTATTAATACTGAATTGTTAATATTAAATTCAAATTTTTAAATAAAATTTTATGAAGATAAAAAATGAAAATTTGAATTTTCATTTTAATTATTACGTATTACAATAATTTTTTTATATCTATAGAACAAGGATAAATAATTATACCAAAAACAGTATTTGATCTGAATCATAAAGCCCATAACTAAAACTATTTATTGTAATTCGGTTATTTAGAATCATTAACCAATTTATTTTGTAACTAATTGTTTGTCTTCCATTACAATAAAAGCTATTTGTAGGAAATGCTATGATATCCAACACTTTAATTTTACGGAAAAAAAGGGGGGCAAATAAAATGCCTTTAAATTATGTATTTTGTATCCTTTAACAGATTAACTACTAGTCTCATTTGATAATTAAAATTTTGTGGACTCTTTCTTCGAGCTTGACCAATTAAATTCATATTAAATTAATTAATATAATAGAAAAAAAGTTTTTTTATTTTTTAATTAAGCGGGAGAAGGGTTGGGTTATTAAACTTTTAGATTTTTTTATTACATGTAGAAATGTAACACGACGAAAATAGAAAGAAAACGAAACGGACAATCTTTCCTTTTTTTTTGTATTATTTTTTTTATTTTATCAACTTCAATCTATTTGGCATAGTGTACCTTATCGTTCTTATTAATATTTTATGTGATTTTTACCCCCCCCCCCTTTTTGGGGGGAGTCTAATTTAGAGAAAAAATAGATAGAGAATAGTAAAGAACAATTGATTTTGAACAATAGATGTCTTTCACATCCAACCGAAAAACCTATTATAACTTTTTAATGGCAGTTCCAAAAAAGCGCACCTCTATTTCAAAAAAACGTATTCGTAAAAATATTTGGAAAAGGAAGGGATATAGGGCAGCATTGAAAGCTTTTTCGTTAGCGAAATCTCTTTCTACCGGGAGTTCTAAAAGTTTTTTTTGTGTAACAAATAAATAATCTGAATCGTTCTAATAAAGTGATATAATTTTGTTTATAGTTTATTTATAAGTATAAGTTATAAAAATGAAGTATAAGTTATAAAAATGAAGTATAAGTATCAATTATAATTAATATTAACATCATAATAGTATAGTAAAAGAATAAATATTAATATATAAGATAAATTACAATATAAACAATATAAAAAATAAATAAAAAAGAATTAGTCTCATAATGTTTTAATTTAAACGAATATAAAATTGAATTTGTTTTACTTTAATTTGAAGCCAAATTTTTCTTTCGTTTCTGATATAGATAAGAATTCTGTTGTCTACTGAATTCTAAAAATGAATGGTACTTTTTTGTTTGAAAAAAGGGTAAACGCAAGCGCAAGGTTTCGCCTTTCATTTTAGTATGTTTTATCATTTTCCGGATGGGGATTATCACTTTCCCCATCGCCCTTACTCAATAATAAAAAGAATTTTTTTTTTAGTTATATTTTTGATTTTATATTATAAAGAAGAGGTCGTTGAAACTAATTGATTAAGTTTAAAATGTTTTTTATAATCTTTTAAATCATTATTTTGGGTTTTAGAAATTATTATCACTATATAAATTCCTTAAACCCAATTAAATTAATAAAAGCCCCGTTTACATTTTTAGGTAGTTATATGACGAATGCGCCAATTTTGAGTGATCTATTTTAGATCCTATGTTTCGATTGGAAGATCGATCAAGATACAAGATATAATATATATATATTAATTAAAATAATTAAAAAATTTAGAAAATATTTTGAAGTATGGTAAATTTCTATACGAAATTTTTTTATATGATTGATACGACCATCCCCAATACCTAACTTTAATGGGTTTGCTAAATCTTAACGCAAATTCTCTACACAACAAAAAATCCTAACGCAACCTAACTATGCAAATATTTACATAAATCTTTTGAGTGTATCGCTGAAATTGTGTTATATAAAAATTATTAATCGATAAAATGAATTTTTTATTTTAGATTAATAAAATAAATGATAAAAGAAATTAATCATTAAAAAATGCAAATGAGGTAGAACATTTTTTTTACTTATATCCAGGGATTGAAGTAAAAATTATCTAGTTACAACTGTTACATTTTAGTTTTAGGAGAGCATAAAGTAATAGCCTACGAAAAAATACATTGTTAGTTCAGTTAAATAAAATTGACATCCTAAAATACTAAATAACTAAATAAAAAGATAATAATAAGAAAAATCAATATTATTAACGTTAACGAAAACGTTTTAATCCCTAATTTTTAAACAAGTTTTTATTCATCAATTTGAATGGTTTCCTAAAAAAAATATTGGATTGAATTAACTCCTTCAAGCTCGACGATTGAATAAAAATAGGTTATTATGATTTCGAATAAGCCGCTATGGTGAAATCGGTAGACACGCTGCTCTTAGGAAGCAGTGCTAGAGCATCTCGGTTCGAGTCCGAGTGGCGGCATGGCATCTTCTAAAAGAGTAAGTCCTATAATGAATTCAATTCCCGATTTCAATTCCTATAATTGAGGGACGCCCTTATTAATTTAATAATTTTTATGATATTTTCAACTTTAGAGCATATATTAACTCATATATCCTTTTCGATCGTTTCAATTGTAATTACAATTCATTTGATAATTTTATTAGTCGATGAAATCGTAGGACTAGATGATTCTTCAGAAAAGGGGATGATAGCTACTTTTTTCTGCATAACAGGATTATTAGTTACTCGTTGGATGTATTTGAGGCACTTACCATTAAGTGATTTATATGAATCATTAATTTTTCTTTCGTGGAGTTTTTCCATTATTCATATTATTCCGTATTTTAAAAAACATAAAAACCATTTAAGCGCAATAACCGCGCCAAGTGCTATTTTTACTCAAGGTTTTGCTACTTCGGGTCTTTTAACTGAAATGCATCAATCCGCGATATTAGTACCCGCTCTCCAATCCCATTGGTTAATGATGCATGTAAGTATGATGGTATTGAGCTATGCAGCTCTTTTGTGTGGATCATTATTATCACTAGCTCTTCTAGTCATTACATTTCGAAAATTCATAAGGATTTTTAGTAAAAGCAATAATTTAGAAAATGAGTCAGTTTACTTTAGTGAGATTCAATACGTGAACGAAAGAAACAATGTCTTACGAAACACTTCTTTTATTTCGTCTCAAAATTATTACAGGTATCAATTGATTCAACAATTGGATCGTTGGAGTTATCGTATTATTAGTCTAGGGTTTATCCTTTTAACCGTAGGTATTCTTTCGGGAGCAGTATGGGCTAATGAAGCATGGGGATCATATTGGAATTGGGATCCAAAGGAGACTTGGGCATTTATTACTTGGACCATATTCGCTATTTATTTACATATTAGAACAAATAAAAATTTTGAAAGTGTAAATTCTGCAATTGTGGCCTCAATGGGCTTTCTTATAATTTGGATATGCTATTTTGGGGTTAATCTATTAGGAATAGGGTTGCATAGTTATGGTTCATTTACATTAATATCTAATTGAATAAAAGACTTGACGAATATAAACATAGGACGGCATACAGGTATATATACGAAAACTTCATGTAAACAATCAAGAACCATTTGAATCATTTCCATTACTTGATTCAAATGGTTCTCACAAATTCAAAAGATATCTAGTTATAATAGAATTCCAATTTTTTTATTTTACTTAAAAGAATATAAAAGACTCATTTTTTTATTGTACAATCAACCATTTTTAAAATCATGGGATTTCAGTTTCATTTTTTGGTTTACTCACAAAAACTATCGAAAAAAATAATTGGATATAATAGCTTCGACCTTGTCAACTGATAATGATAAAACGAAATCGGGATAAACACCAATACCTATTACAGGTAAAAGGATAGAGATCGAAACAAATAATTCTCGCGGTCCAGAATCAAAAAAATAAGAGTTTGGGGCATTAAAAAGCTTGTATCCATAGAACATCTGGCGTAACATAGATAATGAATAAATAGGAGTTAATATCATTCCAATTGCCATTACAAAAGTAATTAATATTTTTGTCATTAAAAGATATTTTTGACTAGTAAGTATTCCAAAAAAAACTAACAATTCGGCAACAAAACCGCTCATGCCCGGTAATGCAAGAGAAGCCATTGATAAGATACTGAAAGTCGTGAATATTTTTGGAATTGCGATAGCCATTCCGCCCATTTCGTCGAGATAAACAAGACGTATTCTATCATAACTCGTTCCGGCCAAGAAAAAAAGCGCAGCGCCAATAAATCCGTGAGAGATTATTTGTAAAATGGCTCCGTTGAGTCCTGTATCGCTTATAGAACCAATTCCTATAATTATGAAACCCATATGAGATACAGAAGAGTAGGCTATTCTTTTTTTTAAATTACGCTGACCGGGAGATGTTGAAGCTGCATAGATTATTTGAATTGTGCCTACTATAATCAACCAGGGAGAGAATATAGAATGGGCGTGGGGTAATAATTCCATATTGATCCGAACCAATCCATACGCTCCCATTTTTAATAAGATTCCGGCTAAAAGCATACAAGTACTGTAATGTGCCTCTCCATGGGTGTCTGGTAACCATGTATGTAAGGGTATGATCGGTGATTTGACAGCAAAAGCAATAAGAAATCCAATATAGAATATTATTTCTAGTGCTACAGGATACGATTGATTAGCTGATGTTTCAAAATTTAATGTTGGTTCATTGGAACCATATAAACCAATACCCAAAACTCCCATTAATAAAAAAACGGAACTTCCTGCAGTGTACAAAATAAATTTTGTAGCTGAATACAACCTTTTCTTTCCCCCCCACATGGATAGAAGTAGATAAACTGGAATTAATTCTAACTCCCACATGATGAAAAAAAGTAAAAGGTCTCGAGAAGAAAATGGTCCTATTTGACCGCTATACATTGCTAACATCAGAAAATGGAATAGTCGGGAATCTCGAGTAATCGGCCGAGCCGCTAAAGTAGCTAAAGTTGTGATAAATCCTGTCAGTAAAATGGGTCCTATAGAAATTCCATCTATTCCCAATCTCCAGTAAAAATCAAAAAAATCGATCCATTTATAATCCTCTGTCAGTTGCATTAATGGATCATCCAATTGGAAACGATAACTGAATGCATAGGTTGTTAGAAGGAGTTCTATTATGCATATACCTATAGTATACCACCGAATGATCTTATTTCCTCTATGAGGGAGAAAGAAAATTAAGGAACCCGCGAATATTGGCAAAACTACAACTAGCGTTAACCAAGGAAAATTATTCATGGTAAAAACAAGATAAACTTGGACCAGAAAAACCCGTGCTCAAAATAAAAAGTTTTTGAGCGCGGGTTTTTGTCGGTAAAGGTAAAAAAATCAAATGTATTCAAGTAGGGTTTTCTGGAACGTATTAATAAGCCAGACCCATACTTCGAGTTGTTTCATGCCATAAATAAACTCGAACACTCAAGAAATCTGTCGGACAGGCGGATTCACATCTCTTACAACCGACACAGTCCTCTGTTCTTGGAGCAGAAGCAATTTGCTTAGCTTTACACCCGTCCCAAGGTATCATTTCTAATACATCCGTTGGGCAGGCGCGCACGCATTGAGTACACCCTATACACGTATCATAAATCTTTACTGAATGTGACATTTGGATCTATAAATTTTTGAATGTCAGAAAGTTTCGATCTAGTAAACTTGTAAATGAATCATATATTTAGACACCAGATGAATCAATAATTTATCATAATTTTTCTAATCAATCTACTTCTGGATTGACTCATGCGATAGAGCCAAGATACTTTAATTTCTTACATTTTTGAAAACATGTATTATTACGTAATGTATGGTCATGGTAATTCTAATTTATGAATATTAGAATTTATATGATTAATACTACTTATTCAACAAATTCGATTGATTGATACGAGTTGATTTTCTGTTACGATAAATTGATGAAACAATAGCCGGGCCAATAGCTGCTTCAGCGGCTGCAATAGCTATAACAAAAATTGAGAAAATATTTCCTTTTAATTGGCGACTATCAAAAAAATCAGAAAATGTTACGAAATTCATATTAACCGCATTCAGTATAAGTTCAAGACACATAAGGGCTCTAACCATATTCCGGCTCGTGATCAATCCATAGATACCGATAGAAAATAAGTAGGCACTCAAAACAAGTACATGTTCGAGCATCATTGACCAACTCCTTATCAATTTCGATTCATTTCAATATGAACTGAACAACAATTCAACAGATTCAATTGACTAGAATAAAAAAAAGTACGGAACAAAGGCAGATTTTCTATTGTTATATAGAATAGATTGAATAATTTCTATTTTAGACATAAACAATCTTTAATTAAAGGGAAATAAATGTAATGTAATAAAACCGAACAGAGTTTAATGTGCATTGCTAATTCTATAAATTTTTTACTGTCGCGCCACGGCAATTGCACCTATCAAAGCGGCTAAAAGAATTATCGAAACGAATTCAAATGGAAGAAAAAAGTCGGTTGATAAATGAATTCCAATTTGTTGACTATTACTTATCAAATCTTGCTCTATAATCTGGTTTGATCTTGTAGTCCAAATAATTCCGTACCATGACGTATCCGTAATAATAATCATGAGTAAAACAAAAATACTTGTACAAACTGGCAAAGTAACCACATCCCCAATGGTCCAAAGATTCAAATCTTTGTAATATTCTGAACCATTCATGAACATCACAGCAAATACGATTAAAACATTTATAGCTCCCACGTAAATAAGGAGTTGTGCAGCAGCTACAAAATAAGAGTTTAATAGAATATAGAATAAGGATATACAAACAAGAACCAGTCCCAATGAAAAGGCAGAATAAATGGGGTTGGTAAATAATACCACCCCCATACCTCCTAGTATAAGAACCGATCCCAGAAAGACTAAAAGAAAATCATGTATTGGTCCGGGCAAATCCATTATATGTAAAATAAGAGATAAATAAATAGAAATGTTTTTCATGACCTTATTGAGACCCGACCAGAAATTTTTTTTTTTATGATTTTTGAGCAATTCCTAATTTAATCCTAAGTAAATAAATACTAAGGGATATGAATAAATGTGAGTACTATTATTGGACTAATTTCATTCTTTATCTGAAAGAGTCGTTCTAATTCTAAACTATATATTTTAAAACAATTATGGATATATTAATTAATGGATTTTCAATCCAAATTAAGACGCGTTTCTTACCAACCAATCAATAGTTGGTATTTGTAGTTATTGACCAAACAACACGAAAGAAACCTAAATTCCTTCTATATTAGTTATTAGTAAAGTAATTCTAAATTATTCGTTAATCAAGAGATTTACTTATTTATTTGAGGCGAATTCAAAATTGTTCGAATTGTATAATCGTCAATTACTGCCATTGGTAAACGACCCAAAGCAATTTGATTATAATTCAATTCGTGACGATCATAAGTAGAAAGTTCATATTCTTCAGTCATTGATAAACAATTCGTTGGACAATACTCAACGCAATTACCACAAAATATACAGACTCCGAAATCAATACTGTAATTAAGCAGCCGTTTCTTGCGAATATCAGTTTCCAATTTCCAATCAACAACGGGTAGATCTATAGGACATACACGAACACATACTTCACAAGCAATACATTTATCAAATTCAAAATGGATTCGACCGCGGAAACGCTCCGCGGTGATTAATTTTTCATAAGGATATTGAATAGTTACGGGTAAACGATTTGCGTGGGATAAAGTAATCATGAAACTTTGACCAATGTACCTTGCAGCTCGTACTGTTTGTTGACCATAATTCATGAACCCAGTTACCATAGAGAACATATCGTTAATATATATATGAATAGTTTTATGTTTGTTTATTTCTCTTGTTTGAGACACGTTGTGAATATAGAATGTTACTTTACAGTGAAAAGAGTTGGAAAGAAGTTGTTAATAATAGATTACCGAGAGAAATAGGTAAAAGAAATTTCCATCCAAGATTCAATAGTTGGTCCATTCTTAGCCTCGGTAAAGTCCATCTTGTTGTGATAGGAATGAACAAGAACAAATAAGTTTTAGCTAATGTAATAAAGATACCAATTATCGCTCCAAAAACTCCACATGTTTTATTTATTTCAAAAAGCTCAGAAACATATATGTCCGGAATAGATATATTCCAACCTCCCAAGTAAAGAACTGTTACAAATAATGAAGAAACCAATAGGTTTAGATAGGAAGCAACATAAAATAACCCAAATTTTATACCCGAGTATTCGGTTTGATAACCTGCTACTAACTCTTCTTCTGCTTCTGGTAAATCAAAAGGTAATCTCTCACATTCTGCTAGGGAAGAAATAATAAAAATGATAAACCCTATAGGCTGACGCCACAAATTCCATCCCCAAAAACCATATTTTGATTGCGCCTCAACAATATCAATTGTACTTGAACTGTTAGATAATTATAGTCGGTGATACCATCACTGTTACCATCGCTATTACAGAACCGTACATGAGATTTTCACCTCATACGGCTCCTTGAAGGCCAGAAATAAATATAGGGACCGCGTCAGTATTCTTTTTTGAATCTTGATATGTTTGTAGGATGGATAACTATCGGCCGGTCCCAAATTAGACCAATTGAATTCTGTCTGTTATAATTATTTTAATTCAAAATTAAATAAAAAAAGTACTTCTGAATTGATCTCATCCTTTCTTTAATTTAATAATTTCAATAATAATTTCAATTCTTCTTTGTTCAGTAATAACTTAACTGTTCAATAAAATACTTCTTGTAAAAATATCAATAACCCGTTGGTTTCACGTACGAAAAAAAAATTCTATATTAATTAATGAATTATGACACAAATTATATATCTATTAACACAAATTATATATCTATTAATATGTATATGGGAAAGAATAAAAGTAACAAAGAATAAATAAAGTATATCTTTCTTTTTTTTTTTCGTTCCTATTCTTCTTTCTATTTCTGAGAAAAAGAGGGCTTTCAAAATAAAGTAAAGGATTATTTCGTTTCGAATAGTTATTTATTAAATCGGTGGATAGGAGTATACTCTGGATTGGAATCGTGTCATGGGGAGTACTGCCTGATCATTTCTACCAACTTAAAGCCCCAATTAGTATTCTTTGTTTGTATATTATGTAAATTCTCCAAAAGGACATTTTTACATAATCTCCATTACTAATCCTTTACATATGTTCGTGTTTCTAACCATCCACTCGTTTTTGCTCAATCCCCCGTTATGCTAATACATAAAAATGATAGTGAAAACTCAATACGGTTGATCTTTTGAACCCGCTTCAAGTCAGGATGACTAATCAACCAATCTTGGGGGAAACGGTCTCTTCTGTTTATGTTTATTTCCGCTTAACTCTCTAACTCTTATACATAGAAAATGAGAATCAATCTTTTTACTGCGAATTTATATATAAGCTGTTTTCTTTCACTCATATAACTATTTGATTTAGTTCATCAACCCGAATAATGAATAAAAAAAAATTAAGATATCTACTCAATCCATTCCAACCCTTTCCTTGAAAGGAAGGAATAGAGAAAAGTTTATGTCTATGTATCAACGAATCGCACGTAGAGATATTGATAACACACATAAAGTTAATGGTATTTCATAACTAATCGATTGAGCAGCAGCTCGTAGACCGCCTAAAAAGGAATATTTATTATTTGACCCGTATCCCGACATAAGAAGTCCAATTGGAGCAATACTGGAAATGGCAATCCATAAAAAAACACCGATATTGAGATCCGCTAAAACAAGGTGATATCCAAAAGGAACTACTGAATAGCTTACTAAAATTGATATGACTGCTATGGATGGCCCGATACTGAATAAACGAGTATCCCCCCTAGATGGAAAAAGATTTTCTTTGAAAAGTAGTTTTGTCCCATCTGCTAGAGCTTGAAGAACTCCCAAAGGGCCGGCGTATTCAGGTCCAATACGTTGTTGTATCCCTGCCGATATTTCTCTTTCTAACCATACAATTACCAGTACGCCTATTGTGATTCCCACTACAAGAGTCAAAATAGGAACAAGAACCCATAGAATTCCATAAACCTCTTTAAAAAATTCTAATCTAGAAAAAGAATCGATATCTTGTACTTCCGGTGTATCAATTATCATTTCAACGATCAACTTCTCCCATAATGATATCTATACTACCTAGTATCGTCATAATATCAGCCAATTTCATTCTTTTAACTAACCGCGGAAGAATTTGCAAATTGATAAAACCCGGCGGGCGGATTTTCCATCTCCAAGGAAAACCACTCTGATCCCCTATGAGAAAAATTCCCAATTCTCCTTTTGGGGCTTCTACTCTCACATAAAGTTCTTGTTTCGGCAATTCAAATGTAGGAGACGGCTTTTTACTAATAAATCGATATTCAAAATCATTCCATTCCGGATTCCTTTCTCTATCAAAGTATCGTATTTCTAAATTCTCATAGGGTCCCCCTGGAATTCCTTCCAGGGCCTGTTGAATAATTTTTACGGATTCTATCATTTCACCAATTCGGACTAGATAACGAGCCAATGAATCTCCTTCTTTTTGCCACTGTACTTCCCAATCAAATTCGTCGTAACATTCATAATGATCAACTTTACGAAGATCCCATTGTATTCCGGAAGCTCGCAGCATTGGTCCCGATAAACCCCAATTTATTACTTCCTCTCTACCAATAATGCCTACTCCCTCGACTCGTTCTAAAAAAATAGGATTTCGTGTAATAAGGTTTTGATATTCAGCAACTCTTGTTAAAAAATAATCGCAGAAATCCAAACATTTATCTATCCAGCCATGAGGTAGATCGGCCGCTACTCCTCCGATACGAAAATAATTATGCATCATTCTCATACCGGTGGCAGCTTCGAATAGATCATATACTAATTCTCTTTCTCTGAAAATATAGAAAAAGGGAGTTTGTGCACCAATATCCGCCATAAAAGGACCGAGCCATAACAGATGAGAAGCTATACGACTCAACTCCAACATAATTATTCTGATATAGCTGGCTCTTTTAGGTACTTGAATATTTCCCAACTGTTCCGGTCCGTTTACAGTTATTGCTTCTGTGAACATAGTAGCTAAATAATCCCACCGTGTTACATAAGGCAAATATTGTATAATTGTTCGATTTTCCGCAATTTTTTCCATTCCTCGGTGTAAATAACCCAATATTGGTTCACAGTCAATAACATCTTCACCATCTAGAGTAATGATGAGTCGAAGAACACCATGCATTGATGGGTGGTGGGGGCCCATATTGACTATCATGAGGTCTTTTCTTGTAGCCGGTATATTCATAGGTTTTTCCTCGATTCATTCTTTCATGAATTGCTGAAAACGAAAAAAAGTTCATTAAAATTCAAGATCTAATAAATCAAATAATTCAAAATGCCTTTATAAAAATAAAATTAACGAGTTTTTGACTCCCGAATATCCAACCGATTAATTAATTCTTTATAACATATTCTATTTTTCTTTGACAAATAAGACAGTAATCGTTGGCGTTTTCCCAGAATTTTACGTAAACCTCTCTGAGATAAATAGTCTTTTTTGTGTAATTGTAAATGTGAAGTAAGTCTTCGTATCCTATTGGTGAAACTAACTATTTGAAATTCAACAGATCCTCTGTTTTCGTCTTTTTCTTCTTGTGAAATAACTGAGATGAATGAATTTTTTACCATAAACTGAAATCTTCTCTCCCCCCTCTTTTTATTTTAAGATATTTTTTATTGATAGATATCTTTATTGATCAGTAATAATAATGCCCCTAATTTTTATTTGGTATATACAATAATTTGAATTTCGTTATTAATTTCTAATTTTTTTAATTTAATAAAACTTACTCAATCCTATTTTCATTTTAAAATTGGATTTGAAAGGGGATACAAAAGTATGGTTGGTTTCTTCACTCACAAAAGATAAAAGTTTAGACCTAAAATAAGAAAATTTTGTTCATTCTAGATCTAATTGATATGTCATTGAATTAGTATCATGTATCAGAATGGAATGTAAGACAATGTATGCGTGCATCTCTTTGTCGTCATAGACTAGAGTATGGGAAATATAGGAAAAATGTACTATTAATGAATTTTCAATCGCGGATACATATGTATCCTTACCATACTGAAACAACTGCCATTATTGGTATTAAACCAATAACGATTCATACAAGCTAAATCTTCTAATCGATAATTGGGCCAAAGAAATAGCTTTAATTTTATAAGTTTTTTTTTATATTTTTTGCTTTTATCCACAACTTGACTGTTTACCTCATTCCCATTACAAAAAGATGCCTTTCTATGTCTATTCTTAGAATTTAAACAAATTAGAATTCGCAATTCTCTACGACGTCTAGGCGATAAAATATTTTCAGGAACAAACAAATCATAATTTTTTTTATATCTATTTCCAGTCATCTTTTGATGTTTTGTAATGACTTCATCAGAATTCTTATCAACATGTTTTTTTTCTCGGTATCTTTGATTTATTTGATGTTTACTTTTATGAACTAATGAAATACCGAGGGTTTGATACATAATAAATTTTCCATCATTTTTTATAGCTAGACGAATTGGTTCAATAATCAAAAATCCCCTTTTAATAAATTCTGTAAGAGTTACATCTTTCTGAATCGTCAAAATATCCAGACTCATTTCGCCCCTTTGAATAGAGGATATAGTAATTTCTCTTGGATTTATCAGTCTAAGCAGGAGACAATATACGTTGATGTTATTGATTATTTTTTTATTTAAAGAATCATCCCATCTCAATTGAAAATACAAATACCTTTTTAGGAAGAAATCAAACTCCGCTTTTGTATTGATCTTGTATTGCTTTTTATTTCTATGTTTTTTCATGTCCGATCCCGTATAATCTTCTTCAACATCTTTTTCCTGGTTTGAAAGAGCTGATTTAAGATCTGCTTGGCCCGTGGATTCTTTTTCTCCTTGATTTCGGTTTTCTAATTCAAGAGATTTTTTTTCATTCGCCGATATTGATATAAAAGGATCTCTTTTTTTATTTCCAGTGATGCTTTTGTTTTCACTAGCATTTTTTTTTATATTAGAATTAAAAAGTAGTAATTTAATTGGTATAACCCACGGTTTCATTTTATACGTATTATAAAGTCTCACAAATTCTGGCAAGAACCAAAGTTCCAGATTTGATATGGGACGACTTAGTATTTCTTCATTCATTCCCATCCAATCCAAAAGGGGTTTTTGATTGGATAGGTTGATTTTTTGATCTTGCTGAAGTGTGAGATAAAAAAGACCTTTATTATTGATTTTATCAATTATTTGATACTTATTAACCCTAGTCTTAGTATATTTATTACTGTTAGTGTCAGTATCAATATTGATCCAGGCCTCAATATCTACTTTCGTTTTAAGACAAAAATTGAGAATTCTCCAATCAAAATATTTTCTATCCGTATTTTTATCCATATCTCGAATATCATCTTCTACCATATTAAATGATTTTTGTTTATGTGTGTTGTAATTATAAAAAATATCTTGGTTAGTTTTTACTTGGAATGGTGATCCATAAATTGAAGAGTACTTCTTAGTTTCAGAATTTATAGATTTATATGCTAAAAGATCATATCTATATTGTTTTTTAAAATTATCCTTTTGATTCAATAATAAATCCGTTTCCATTTTTTTTTCGTAGTGAATTAATTCATCTTTTTCATATAAATCACACAAATCTTTATATAAATCTTTATTTTGAGCTATACAGTTCAATATATTTCGCCATTTTTGTGGTACTACTCTAGACCATTTAATTTGAGATACATCACATTGATATTGATAATGACTCCTTAACCAATTTGTCCATTGATTCATTCCAGAATTGCGAAGATTCTTAGGTCTTAATTCGGAATGAAATAGTTCTTGTCTTACAACAAAAAAATCCTTTATTTCATTCTTAAGAAAAAGGGGGTTTCCATTATATTGAAATACGGATTTCAATTTCTCTAACTTAATAAGTTGGGTTTGTGATAATTTGTAAAATACATATGCTTGTGAAAAGTAAGATAAGTCAAAAAAAGTCTTTGAATTTTTTTGACTAAGACTAATATTAGTATTAGAAAGTGACTCTTTTATAATCGAAATAAATTGAATTAAACTTTGATTTGTTTTATTAATTCTTTCTTGATTTGTTTCATTAGTGTTAATGTTTTTATTAATAATTTTTTTTGTTGATTCAAGAAAAAGTTGTGTATTGATACTAGGAATATTAATCATAGCTAGAAAGATATCTATGTATATCTTTTCAATGAAAAATATTATAAAATAATGGGATTTACGGATTAATCGAGCAGTTCTTCTTTTTAATATCTGCCAAATATTTTTTTGTGATTCCAATCTTTTATCATCATAACTTATTTTGTTAGAACTCAAATTTCTATCTGAAGTTATAAATCCCTTTTTCTTGTCTTTTGTAATTTTTTCTATTTGATTTATGATTGTGTTTATTCTATCAGTCAGATCTTGCATTTTTTTTTCTGTTAATGAATAATTTGTCCAATCCTGAGATCTAATTTGAATGGACGATTCCTGAATCATCCGATTACTGATTATTGAATCTTTTTTAATTTCACTCAATTCATATACTTCTATTTCTCTCAATCCAAATAATATAATTGGGTTTATTTTTGAGAGTTCTTTTATTATTTCTTTTATAAACAGAATGTTTTTAATGATCCATTTTTTTGGTTTTTTTGAGACATTTAGAAACAATTTTGTTTGTTCTTTTAAAATTCCTAGAATTAGAAAACATTTCTTTTGCAATTTTTTAATTTTTTTTTTGAGTTCTTTTAAAATCGGTTCAAAAAATGAAAGTTTTTTTCTGGGAGAACCAAAAGGTAGTTCAGCTTCCATTCCAAAAATTGTTAAAAAACAAAAATCATTTTTTTGACCTTGCTTTTTCATTTGATCGTTATAAGGGGCTCGTAACTTAGATCTGTGCCAAGGTTTAAGACGAAAAGGAAATAGAATCTTGATCTGAATGCCGTCTGTTAACCAGTTTTTTGGAAATTCTTTTTCTGATAATTGAACGCCGTTATAGGTACATTTAACATGCATTTCTCTATTCCAATCCTTTAAGTCCTCATACCATTCCGGAAATTGAAATAATAGTATACGGACGATATTTTTAGCTATTATCAATGAAGGTAATATAATATATTTTCTAAGAATTGATTGGGTTACTAATAAAAAACCTCTCATTACTTGAGCAAGTAAAATACTATCCCAGGCTTCCGCTATTTGTATACGCACTTTCTCCTTTCTTTTGTCTTCTTCTTTTTTGTCCTCCTCTTTTTTTTTCGCGCTTTCTTTTGTCTTTTTCTCTGTATAATTCGAAATTGTGAATTCTGTGTTTTTCGACATCCAATTTCTAAAATTTTTTTTCATCCGTTCAGAAATATCAAAAAAAAAAAAAAAAGATTTGTCTATTCGGTCCAAAAAAAGAGGGGAATGCGCATTTGCTTCAAAGAGTTTCCAAGTAACTGTTTTACGTCTTTGAGCGCGCATGGAGCCTTTGATTATGTCTCGACGAAAATCCGATTGTTGGGAATAACGTATCAAAGCAACTTCGCCTGTTTGATCAGTATTATTAGTTTCTTTGGTATTAGTATAAGCATCAGTATTTTGTTGGTTATCAGTAAAAATCACTACACGTTTGGATTTTCTTGAACGAATCTGATGATCCTCTACCACAGTTTCTTCGGTTTCCCCCTCCTGTTGTTCAAAATCGTTGATTAATTTGTATGACCATCGAGGAACTTTTTTATTAATTTCTTTTATTCCAATAGATTTTTTTTTAATCATTTTATCGTTGGGAACAGTTCTAATTGCATCAAATAATAATTTTAAAATTTTGATTCGATCCTCTGAATCAAT